ACTACCGTCCGAATAGCATTTCCTGCTGCGGTTTGTGCCGCAAAGGGTGTCCCTCTTCTTGTACCCTTGAATCCACAAGTACCGGCGGAGGACCAAGAAATTACCCGGCCTCGTACATCTGTAACAGTCACAATGGTATTGTTGAAACTTGCTTGAACATGAATAACCCCTTTTGGTATTCTACGTGCACTCTTACGTAAACCAATACGCCCATTCCTACGTGAACCGATTCTGGGTGCGGGTTTTGCCATATTTTATCGTCTCATAAATATAAGTCAGAGGTATATGGATATATCCATTTCATGCCAAAACGGATCTTTTCCGCTTTTTTTTATTTGTATATTGGGTCCCTTAGGGAGTCTCTTTTATTTTATAAAGATTATCCTTGTCTTTGTTTATGTCTCGGGTTGGAACAAATTACTATAATTCGTCCCCGTCTACGGATCAGTCTACATTTTTCACAAATTTTACGAATGGAGGCCCTTATTTTCATATTTGTCATTCCTTAACTTAATTTCAAATTTACTTATTTGAAGAAAATTAGTTTCTGGAAATTTGAAACTTTCGAATTGTATCCCTCCGAAAGGAATATTGAAGTTGAAAAAAAAAACCACCTAATCGTTTGAATCCTTGTTTCGGAGTCTAGAAACTATATGCCCTTTGGTTGAATCATAATGACTTCTTTCAATTTTTACTCTATCTTCCGTTGGTATACGTATAAAACTACGTTGAATCCTTCCTGAACCATAACCTAGAATCCGATCTTCATTATCTAAATGAATCCGAAGCATACCATTCGGAAGTGATTCAGGAATTAAACTTTCATGAATCCAGTTTTCTTTTTTCATTCGCGGTAAAACCTCCTTGAAGTATTAACTAATGTAAGAGGAGAGTGAGAATAGAAACCCGTTCTTTATCTTTTTTTTTCACAAATAGTAAAGTTCCATATCTTAATTTGGATATAAGAAAGCTTACCATATATAACACAAAATTTCTCCGCCGATTCCTTCTAGTCGGGCCTCTCGGTCCGTCATTATACCCCGAGAGGTAGAAAGAATTACAATCCCCATCCCACCTAAAATTCTAGGAATTCGTTGATAACTAGAATAGATTCGTAGACCGGGTCGACTGATCCGTTTTAAATTTAAAACAGTTTTACATGGACCTTTCCTATTCCTTCTATGCCGTAGGGTTAAAACCAAAAAATATTTGTTGTTTTCCTGATGTTTCCTCACATTTTCAATAAAACCTTCTCTTAACAGTATTTTAACAAGGTTTTCGGTGATGTTAGTAGATGGTATTCGAACTGTTCCTTTTCTATTCATGTCAGCATTGCGTATAGAAGTTATTATATCAGCAATAGTGTCTTTACCCATGATAAATTAAAATTATTGTTACCCCCGAACTTTGATATAATCAACATGCTTTTTTCTTTCTATTTTATGAATTGTTAAAGATATATGCGTGAGACAAATTTACTAATTAATCTAGTTTACTCTATTCATATTTTATTCAAATGCTATAAGAGCATTAGAGTCTCCGTTTTATTAGACTTATAATACTTCAGGTGCTAATGAAACTATTTTAGTGAAATTTAACTGTCTCAATTCCCGTGCGATCGCACCAAAAATTCTAGTTCCTTTGGGATTTCCTTCTTGATCAATAACAACCGCAGCATTGTCATCATATCGTAGTATCATACCGTTGTCACGTTTGAGTTCTTTACAAGTACGTACAATTACAGCTCTGATCACCTCGGATTTTTCTAGAGGTGTATTTGGTATTGCTTCCTTGATTACAGCAACAATAACGTCACCAATATGAGCATATCGTCGATTACTAGCTCCTATGATTCGAATACACATTAATTGTCGGGCCCCGCTGTTATCCGCTACATTTAAGTGGGTTTGAGGTTGAATCATATCATTTTTTTTTTATTTGCTCTTTCACTGCGAAGGGGCTAAGTAAAAAAAGAAATATTGTTTGTCCAAAACAAAAAAAAAGAAACCTATAATTTTGTTTTTTTTTTTCATTCAAAAGATTTCGGTTATACATTCTTATCCCGAAATCATGAATTGCGTTCGTATAGGCATTTTGGATGCCGCTATTGAAATAGCCTTTCTGGCTACATTTTCTGCTACTCCACCCATTTCATAAAGTATTCTACCCGGTTTAACGATAGCTACCCAATATTCGGGAGATCCTTTACCGGAACCCATACGCGTTTCCGCGGGTCTTACTGTAACAGGTTTGTCTGGAAATATACGTACCCATATTTTTCCGCCGCGGCGTACGTTTCGTGTCATTGCTCGCCGCCCTGCTTCTATTTGTCTAGACGTGATCCACGCGGGTTCAAGTGCCTGAAGAGCATATCTACCAAAGCAAATACGATTACCTCGATAAGATATTCCTTTCATTCTTCCTCTATGTTGTTTACGGAATCTGGCTCTTTTGGGGTTATAGTTGATGGTTCTTTTTCAATTTCAATTCCATCTCTACTACAGAACCGGACATGAGAATTTCTTCTCATCCAGCTCCTCGCGAATGAAAAATAACAATTATAACATGGTATACATGTATTTAATGAATAATATACTGAATCGTGGGAGTCTTTGAGATTTTATCTAATATCTAATCTATTAGAAATTTGTATATCTTGTTTTGATAGTTTATATAAAAAAAACTAAACATGTATTCAATTTCTATTTATTTATAGTTATAGATAATTATTTTATAGATTAGTTAGAGATAATAGATAATAATAATAGAATTTCGTTTTATTATAACGAGTATTTATTTTGTTTTGTCTTTTTTATTATCATATTATATTGGATCTAGAAATCCAATAAAATAAAAACTTTCGCGGGCGAATATTTACTCTTTCCATATCTATTTCAGTTGTAGGGTTATCCTATGACATGGCCTCTCAGAATAAAAGTGGATTGGTCCCGGGTTCGTTTCGCCATCCTACCCAATGAATTATTAGGATTCGTTTTCAATAGAATCTTCTGCATCCACGGGTTCCGTCGTTCCCATCGCTTCGCGATTAATGGTTAGGCCCGAATTCTACGGCGGAGCTCCTAATGAAAATGAAATGTGTTATTGAGTCAATTTTCTCAGTCTTTGTGGACCCAGGGCTCTTTACTTTTTTTGTTCTATGAACAAATTCATCGAATTATAGATCAATCAAATTAGTATTGATGCTTTATTACGCTATCCTTTATAAGATCGCTCAGAGACCTTACATATTGGAATCATATAGCATTAGTATTCTTTTTCTCTCTTTCTCTCACCCTTCCATTTATCTGCATTCTTTTTGTTATTGCTTCACAACTTAAAATCAGATTGGTTTTTCTTTTTTTTGCTTGTTTATGCAAACAAAAATTCAGTTGCTACAATGATATGATCAATATATCATATCGTGACTAGTTCTTTAGATCCAGATAATATGAAGCGGTGAGTTGGTTATTAGTTCGATAGTTATTAGTTCATACTATGGGCCAGTCCGTTTTTTTGACTACTAACCCTACAAAAACCAACGAGTCACACACTAAGCATAGCAATTATATCAATATAAAAAAATGAATTGAATTTTTATTCAACCTTATAGAATTGCCCATTTTTTTTTTGATTTAACAGAAAAAGAATGAAAGAGTTTGTCATTTTTTGCTTTTTTATTTCCGATAGAACGTAAAGACAAGTCAAATAAAGGCTTAGGCTTCCTCGTCTACAAATATCCAAATTTTGATGCCTAATACCCCATAGATAGTTCCAACTGCATAGGAACAATAATCAATTTTAGCTCGAATGGTTTGTAGAGGAACTCTACCCTCTCTGATCCATTCGACACGCGCAATCTCTTTTCCGTCGATACGTCCTGCAATTTGTACTTGAATTCCTTTTGTACCTGCTTGTTCAGTTAATTCAATAGCCTTTTTCATTGCTTTTCGAAATGAAACCCTATTCTTTAATTGTCCGGCTATAAATTCGGCGAGAATATTAGGGTGTCCATAAGGGTTTGTAATTCTTGTAAGAGCAATGTTGAGTTTTCGGTTTACACAATTAATTTCTTTTTGTACATCTATCTGCAATTCTTCGATTCTTCGAGGCCCACCTTTACCTTCTAGTAATAATTTTGGGAATCCCATATAGATTATGACCTGAATCAAATCGATTCTTTTTTGAATCTTTATGCATGCAATTCCCTCAACACCAGAGGATATTTGAATATTTTTTTGTACATAATTCTTGATCCACTCTCGGATTTTTTGATCTTCTTGTAGCCCTTCGGAATAATTTTGTGGTTGTGCAAACCAAAGAGAATGATGACCTTGGGTTGCACCAAGTCTGAAACCAAGTGGATTTATTTTTTGTCCCATAATCTCCTAATACTATATATATCATGACACGTCATATCCGTGTACTTACTTATTTTTATTTCTCCATATGTTGCCTTTGAAGTATAATATGGCGTATTTGGCTCCTTTATACTTCCTTTTTTATACTTCCTTTACAGATATATCTTTTAATCCAATAGTTATATGAAAAACGTGTCTTTTTATCGGATAACTACGCCCTCGAGCTCGAGGTTTTAATTTTTTCACAGTAGTACCCCTTCACGACTTCCGCTTTGCTAATGATTAAACTTGCTTCGTTTAAACCGACATTGTGAATAGCATTTGTTGCTGCAGAATAAACCAATTTTAAAATTGGATAACCCACTCGATAAGGCATAAGTTCGAGTCTCATACGTCTTTCTTCGTATAAACGTCCACAAATCTGATCAATTTCAATTACTCTTTCTGCTTTATTAGCAGACATACATATATGTTTACTTAAAGCGCATATATATTTCGGTATATGGATTCTTCTTTATCATAAGATTTGCCTCTCGCTAATAAACAATAAGCATCTATATTCACTTTTATTAACTACTCTTATTTTAACGACGAGATCTATTATCATTTTTTGCGTGTCCTCGGAAATTTATAGTAGGTACG